GTGTCATTGTAGAGAATTCCTGTCTTGTTTTCCACATCGTTATCGCCTCTATTAAAATCTAGAATTTTTATGTCCATTTCGTCTTTTTGGTCTCATTTAACATATAATAATAGTAAAAAACTTCTATCTATATGAAATATGGAACGGAACCCCTAGGAAAAATAAATGAGTTGGGCAATATTGGGGAAGAAAAGGACGTTTTTTTCTGTATAAAAAAAAGTAAATCTTTTTATTGGATGATTGTACATTTCAATATGTATTATCTTCTGTATTACAAATTACAATAAAATGAAGGAGTTTTTTCAATGAGAGATCTACAAACATACCTTTCTGTGGCACCGGTACTAAGTACTCTATGGTTCGTTTCTTTGGCAGGTTTATTGATAGAGATTAATCGTTTTTTCCCGGATGCGTTGACGTTCCCCTTTTTTTCATTCTAGTTATTTTATTGAAGTGGGAAGGAATAAAGAAGATTAGAGATAAAATGAAATAGCAGCCCCCCCTCTTTTCTCTTTTTTCCCTTTTTAGAATTAGAATAAGGGAGGAAAGAGAAAGAATAAAAGTGCAGTCAACGGCTGGGAGATTGGGGTTCAGGTTGGAATTAAATTAATATGAAATTTCTCTGTATTAAATTAATTATTAATATTAATTAAACTTCTATGGAAGTCGAATAGAAACTCTGGTTCTAGGGAAAGAGTATTATACAAGATACTTCTATGAAATACTGTATGACTGTACTGTGATTTGAAATATAGTTTAGAAATCTTTCTATCTTATTTCCTATTCCTATATTGGTTGTAGTGAAATCTTGCATAAGAAGATAGCAAGTTACAAATTCTATTTTTTTACTTCCTTTCTTCTTTTTCGTTTCGGATTGAAAGAGGAAGAGTTGAGTAAATGAAAAATCCAAAGGAGGTTCATGGCCAAGGGTAAAGATGTGCGAATACCGGTTCTTTTGGAATGTACCGCTTGTGTTCGAAACGGTGTTAATAAGGAATCAACGGGCATTTCCAGATATATTACTCAAAAGAACCGGCACAATACGCCTAATCGATTGGAGTTGCTAAAATTCTGTCCATATTGTAACAAACATACGATTCACGGGGAGATAAAGAAATAGATCGAAGCGAGTACCTGCGCTCTTATCTTACAAGGAAAGGGAAAAAAATTATATATATAACATATTTAACATAGTTAAAGATAATTATAAACAAACTAAATCCTATTTATTTATTCTAATCCTATTTATTTATTCTAATTAGAGATACGGCTGATTTAACATAGTTAAAGATAATTATAAACAAACTAAATCCTATTTATTTATTCTAATCCTATTTATTTATTCTAATTAGAGATACGGCTGAAATAGGATAAGAAATAAACTAACCAAACTATGGATAAATCCAAGCGAACTTTTCTTAAATCCAAGCGATCTTTTCGTAGGCGTTTGCCCCCGATCCAATCGGGGGATCGAATTGATTATAAAAACATGAGTTTAATTAGTCGATTTATTAGTGAACAGGGAAAAATATTATCTAGACGAGTGAATAGATTGACCTTGAAACAACAACGATTAATTACTATTGCTATAAAACAAGCTCGTATTTTATCTTTGTTACCTTTTCTTAATAATGAGAAACAATTTGAAAGAACCGAGTCGACCACTAGAACTCCTAGTCTTAGAGCCAGAAAAAGATAGGTTTACTCTTTCTTCACTTGAATTCAAATCCCCATCCGAACTCAAAAGCAGATTGGTCTTTTGTTGGAAAAATCCAAGAATCCGAATTGAATTCTCGTGTCGTAAGAAAAAAAAAAAGAATAATCTGGGAAGAATCAATTTTTTTATTGAACGTGTTGATTCATATTTATTTTGACTACTTTCTCATATTTTATCATATTCTATTCATTCATTTTTATTCGACCTTCCCGGAGTTCATTCTCCGGGCAACTCCGTTTAACCGGTGGATTCCTTCCAACTTACTTCTTTTATGATCTCATTGGAAATCATATAAAGACAATTCCTATTTGAGATAGCTATTTGTGCAAGTATTTTACGATTAAGAAGCAACTGTCTTTTGTACAGATCATTTATTAACCTACTATAACTATAGCATACCCCCCTTTCACGAATTGCTGCATTTATTCGAGTGATCCACAAACGACGAAAATTAATTTTTTGCTTATCCCTATCCCGATGAGCCGAAACCAAAGCTCTTATTTTTTGTTGAGTAATAGTTCGAGTAAGTCTTGAATGAGCCCCCCGAAAGCTTGATGCAAATAAACGAATTTTTGTTCTACGTCTCCGAGCGATATATCCCCGTCTAATTCTGGTCATTGAATAAATGAAACTTTAACGAATAACTAATAGATTTCCTTTCTTTCAGTTATTCTTTTGCCCCTTTCCTAGTATATTAATAACAAAACGGATTTTTCCAATGTATAAACTAAAAATTCCAATGGCTTTGGCTACTATAACCTTCCCAACCACGATTTTTTCTAGGCATTTCACCTCGAAATACGATATACTAGGTATTAAAAAAAAAATAGCATGATAAATAAATAGTGGATTCCATCGTTTCTATGGTTACTTCTTAAACGGTGAGGTCTTCTCTATACACCGGAGCCTTTACTTCATTTAATCAATGTTATTGCTAACTTGTATAGTTCACATTCTTCGGCTCTACCCAGAAATTCTCCAGTAATAGGTCTTTCACAACGAGCTCTACCTATACAGTAACGGTATTTAATTATGAAAGTTGGCTGGGTAGCTGACCTTGTTAGTCCGTTCTTGCAAGAGGGGTCTATGTTAACTAAGATTTCCTCCGCTTAATGGATAACCATTTGCTACCAATGGAGAATTGCTTCTCATCTTAAATTGAGGTGAGTGGTTTTACACCAATAGAAACCATAAATTTCATACAAAATAAAAGGAATATGATCAATTATCTTTCTTTTTAGATAATAAAAAAGAAATGTAGTTCATTTTTCCGTTCTATCCTATTTGATCATTTTTATTTGAACATTGTTCTCTTTCCTTTGTTCTAGTTCATGATCTGAACGAGTCGCACATACACCCTAGTACATGTTCCTCGACGCTGAGGGCATCCCCGAAGCGCGGGGGATTTTGTGACATTTCTAATTGGCTGTCTTGTATTTCTAATAAGTTGTTTAATCGTTGGCATGTTGAATCATATACATAATGGGCTGGTTTAGATCGATCCTAACCGGATGATTATGAATTACTTTTATTCAATAGAATAGGAAATAAAAATCATTCATCATAGAATATTAAAATGAAACTCGGCAGGGTTAATTTGAAATTACGAATTGACGCGAAATCCAGGCTATTGTCATTCAACCGCTACAAGATCAACAATTCCATAAGCTTGGGCCTCTGTTGCTGACATAAAAACATCTCTTTCCATGTCTTCGGATACAACCCATAAGGGTTTGCCCGTTCTTTGTACATAAACCCTTGTCAGGGTTTCACGTAGTTTCAGCAGTTCTCCCACTTCCAGGATGAATTCTCCCGTTGCTACTTCAGAAAAAGAACCAGCAGGTTGATGGATCATTACCCTGATGATATAAGATAATAAAAGGTTTCTCTAGATGAGGGGAAGATAAAAGAAAGTAATAAAAGAATAACAAGAAAAAAAAAGATAGAATCGAACAACCGTACGGGCATTATGCATTGCATACGGCTCTACAATCAAATTGACCCTTACCTAAAAAAATAGGATCGATCAGACCCCGATAGGTAAATGATCAACTTACCACCCTTCCTTTCGGAGGAATTCAAAAATACTATGATGGCTCCGTTGCTTTCTATATTTATTATATTTTTTTGTCTGTGATTTGTCTGTTATTCAGCAATCCCAAAGTTGCTTTTTTGTTTGATCAAATAAACTAAGGAAAAAAGAATCTTGTTTTTTTTTCGCTCTATACTCTCTAAAAAATATTCTTAAGAGACCTCTGGTGTGAAAAAAAGTTTGTGACGCTGAACTGGACTTCCGATAATAAAATAGGAAATACCTTTTTCTCATATTACTCTCTCGATACATAATCTAATCTAATGTTTCGAAAACAAAATTTCTTATATCGAATTCAAAGTGCCATGCTATTATTACTTAATATTCATATTTCATATGGCGAAGGCATAGTCTTCTTTTTTCTGTCAAATAAAAGCCTCATTGGCGCCAAGCGTGAGGGAATGCTAAACGTTTGGTAATTTCTCCTCCGACCAGGATAAAAGATCCCATTGAAGCGGCTGATCCCATGCATATTGTATGTACATCTGGTAGCACAAATTGCATAGTATCATAAAGAGCCACCCCCGGTATTACCCATCCGCCAGGAGAGTTTATAAACAAATACAGATCTTTAGTATCATCCTCGATACTAAGATATATCATAAGACCAATAAGTTGATTTGAGATCTCGCTATCAACCTCTTGACCTAAAAAAAGTAATCTTTCTCGATAAAGTCGGTTGATTAGGGTCAAATTGTATCCCCCAGGAACCGTACAGGCGCCTTTTGACGCATACGGTTCAAAAAAAAAGAGAATCAATGTGTAGATTCCAATACTTTTTCTTTTTTCATAGCAATAGCAATAACTTATATATAAGCAATAACTTATAATAAAAGGATTTTCTTTTATTTTTCACGAAACATGAGTTTGTGTTCCTTTCTTTATCCTTATATTTATTATATTTATAACGTATAATATAAAATAAACTTATCCAATTAACTTTTCATTGATGGATTGTTTCATCGAGATTCAATCCAAATCACGATGTCATTTTCTTGTTCTTAAATGGGCCTCTTTAATCTTTTTAGGTTTATGCTCTACTCCGGGTAAAGATCCGCCCGATTTTGATTTGCACATATAGTACAAATGCTCCCATTACCATTTCTTTTTGTTATCCCTTCTTTTTTTTTTTCAATTCACGCATTCCGTAAAATAGTTGACGGCTTCATGCATATTACTTGATTGATTGATTAACATAAGAGTTTGAAATAACTTCTACTTACAAAAAAGGATTTTTTTAAGAATAGGAAATAGGAATCCTTTATGATATAGACTACTTGGTTTTTTTAAACGGAGCCTGGATACTTCAATGTAGTAGTCCAACTAAGCCAACCATAAATTCTTCTAATTTAGAATAGTAATAATAATTCGAATCCCCCCCAAAAATGGATCTAATTGCACTTCACGCTCCAAATTTTTGATGATTCAATGAATCTTTCGTGGGCGAAACAGAGGATATCTCGATTGGGGAGAAAACGGGAAAATCCCATATGACCCAATATATCTGACAAGTCGCACTATATGTCAACCCAAGATGCATCTTCCTCTCCAGGACTTCGAAAAGGTACTTTTGGAACACCAATAGGCATTAAATGAAAGAAAAAAGAACTAAGTACTATATTTTACTTTGATGTGGAAACGTAACAAAGCCTTTATTATCTTTAGAATTAAATTATTGTACTTTATCCTACTCTAACTCTAATTTTATTCATAAAATTAGAAAAATTTATAAAGAAAGTAAGAAAAAAAAGGGAAAATTATTACGAATAGTGTCCTCTAATGATGAACAAGTATGGGCACATTCGCTCATAGAAAATGGCATTAACCTCCCCATTGCGTATTGGTACTTATCGAGTATAGAATAAATCTGCTTCTCTGTGTTCCTACGAACAAAACTGTTCCATTATTACCAACAGAATAGAACAAATATGAACCCTTACGTTGAAATAATCCACTAAATAGGGGGGTCCATAACATAGTCATAGTATAGTCTTTTCCAATGCAATAAAGTTACGTAGTGTCTTTTTTCTTTCATAAAGGGGTATTTCCATGGGTTTGCCTTGGTATCGTGTTCATACCGTTGTATTGAATGATCCCGGACGTTTGCTTTCTGTTCATATAATGCATACTGCTTTGGTTGCTGGTTGGGCCGGTTCGATGGCTCTGTATGAATTAGCGGTTTTTGATCCTTCTGACCCTGTTCTTGATCCAATGTGGAGACAGGGTATGTTCGTTATACCCTTCATGACTCGTTTAGGAATAACCAATTCATGGGGCGGTTGGAGTATCACGGGGGGGAGTGTAACGAATCCGGGTATTTGGAGTTATGAAGGTGTGGCTGGATCGCATATTTTCTTTTCTGGATTGTGCTTTTTGGCAGCTATTTGGCATTGGGTGTATTGGGATCTAGAAATATTTTGTGATGAACGTACAGGAAAACCTTCTTTGGATTTGCCAAAAATATTTGGAATACATTTATTTCTTGCAGGCGTGGCTTGCTTTGGTTTTGGTGCATTTCATGTAACAGGCTTGTATGGTCCTGGCATATGGGTATCCGATCCTTATGGGCTAACAGGAAAAGTACAATCTGTAAATCCAGCGTGGGGTGTGGAGGGTTTTGATCCTTTTGTTCCGGGAGGAATAGCCTCTCATCATATTGCAGCAGGGACTTTGGGCATATTAGCAGGCCTATTTCATCTTAGCGTTCGCCCGCCCCAACGTCTATACAAAGGATTGCGCATGGGCAATATTGAAACTGTCCTTTCCAGTAGTATCGCTGCTGTCTTTTTTGCAGCTTTTGTTGTTGCCGGAACTATGTGGTATGGTTCAGCGACTACCCCCATCGAATTATTTGGGCCTACTCGTTATCAATGGGATCAGGGGTACTTCCAACAAGAAATATATAGAAGGGTTAGCGCTGGATTAGCCGAAAATCAAAGTTTATCAGAAGCTTGGTCTAAAATTCCCGAAAAATTAGCCTTTTATGATTACATCGGAAATAATCCGGCAAAAGGGGGATTATTCAGGGCGGGCTCAATGGATAACGGGGATGGAATAGCAGTTGGATGGTTAGGACATCCTATCTTTAGAGATAAAGAAGGCCGTGAACTTTTTGTACGTCGTATGCCTACCTTTTTTGAAACATTTCCGGTCGTTTTGGTAGACGGAGACGGGATTGTTAGAGCTGATGTTCCTTTTCGAAGGGCAGAATCAAAGTATAGTGTCGAACAAGTAGGTGTAACTGTTGAGTTCTACGGTGGTGAACTCAATGGAGTCAGTTATAGTGATCCTGTTACTGTCAAAAAATATGCTAGGCGCGCTCAATTGGGAGAAATTTTTGAATTAGATCGTGCTACTTTGAAATCCGATGGTGTTTTTCGTAGCAGTCCAAGGGGTTGGTTTACTTTTGGACATGCTTCATTTGCTTTGCTCTTCTTCTTCGGACACATTTGGCATGGTGCTCGAACTTTGTTTAGAGACGTTTTTGCTGGTATTGACCCAGATTTGGATGCTCAAGTAGAATTTGGAGCATTCCAAAAACTTGGAGATCCAACTACAAGAAGACAAGCAATCTGATACAACATTTCTTTCTTTCGAATCTATTTTCTTTTTATGATTTGATGTTGATATAGGGTACCATAGAAATCTTGATTTGAATCGTCATTTTTTTTTGTTACTCTTGCTCTTTCTT